TCGGAAAGTATTTCTCCATAATGTCCATGAACTGTTGCTCCCGGAGTAGCTAAATAAGGCTTCGCCGATCTTATTACTAAAGAGTCAAGGTGAACAACTATAACTTGACCCGATTTTAGGGTCGATCCTTTTTTGGCTATACATAGATTTTCACAAATAAACTGCCCGAGACTCATTATTGTGGATGTTTCCTCACAATAATGAGTCTCGGGCCCACTACTATTAGCGTAGGTGCTATGAGTCACATAATGAATAAGATCTAGATTACGTCGGTGTTCAGTGTACCTTAGTACAAGATCGAAAAGAATGCATTGCATTACAAGTGGAACGAGGGGAATACTCTTTTTTCTGTACCTTTTTTGGTGAAGAATGAATAAGGACATATAGACAGTGAATGAAAAAACCATTTTTAAAAAATGAAAAAGCGTGACGAGAATGCTCATCAATAAAATGACGACTTTCATTCTAGCACTAAATGAGATACTAAAGGATCCAAAAGGATTCGCCCTGGTTTTCAGCATCCTTTTTATATAATTTTTATAGTTATAGTAATCTTGACTTTTTTATTCGTCCAAAACTCGGAGGAGAAAGTCTCTGACCATAACCAGAGTCTGGGGGCCCTTATGAATATAAAGTGCTCGTGGCGGTCTACTTAAATAGAAGTCGTGTTTCCGCCCCGCGGTAAATTTGTTGAAAAAGCGTGACCTATTAAGAAATAATATGTTAGAAGGAGCAAAATCAATTTCAGGGGAAGTAGAAGCGGCAACCCAAGGTCACTTATCATTTCTGCGGGAACTGTCCCTCTTTATTAACGACACGAATGGCTTAGTCTTGATTGGTCATAATATCTTTAATCGGGATTCTTGTTTTTATTCTTTTTATGGTAAAAAACCATCTTGAAAGAGTCTTTGTGGCCAACAAGTGGGTAAACGAGGCTATCACTCGCCATAATATTCACCTCGGAGTTCCCCTGAAATTGATTTTATCATGGACAGAAACCCGGGTTGAACCCGTCTTCTTTCCGGGTTACGTTCCCCCCGCGAAATCAATAGGTGGCGATTCCCATTCCCCGTCATTCATAACGGAACTGTTCCCGACACGAATGGCTTAGTCTTGATTGGTCGGAATATCTTTAATCGGTATTACCTTTTTTATTATTTTTTTGGTAAAATAAAAAATAAAAAAAATAGAAACTCGTTGAAAAAGCGTTCAAAATCATAATAATATGTTAGAAGGAGCAAAATCAATAGGTGCCGGAGCAGCTACAATTGCTTCAGCGGGAGCAGCTATCGGTATTGGAAACGTATTCTCGTCCTTGATCCATTCTGTTGCCCGAAATCCATCATTGGCTAAACAATCATTTGGTTATGCTATTTTAGGCTTTGCTCTAACCGAAGCTATTGCATCGTTTGCCCCAATGATGGCCTTTTTAATCTCATCCGTATTCCGATCGGGCAGTTTCATAAATTAATCCTTCTTGTGTAAGCAGGAGGATTAAAAGTTAACCCTTGGAGTCTTTGGTTGGACAAATTCCATCGTCGCAAGGCGTAAGGGTGAGGCCTTGGTCAATCAATGTCAGTCAGTCGATTTTCCAAGGGAGGGGGAGTGGGAGGTGGGCCCCCTCACGGGTTTTTTTCATTGTAGCCAGAGTGGGAGTCGTGCCCCCGGATTGATATGGCGACTGAAGGTCAAGCTAGGGTTTCTCCCGGCAGGACATAGACGAAAGTGAACTATAGACTACTTACCGGAGACCATAGGCAATGGACTAAAGACCCGCGGAAGGGCCGGGCCTTAGTCGCCGAGGAAGCTAGTGCACGTAGACCAAAGCTTAGTGGAGAGACCATACATAGGCCAATTCCAAGGCCAGGTTCTCAAAAGGGGTCGATGGCGGGTTGGGAAGTCAATAATCAATTTATATGCGGAGGGTCCTGCAGTCACTTTGCCCTCTGATAACTAGTAAGAATGATGTATGGAATCATAATCGCCTATTTAAAGAACTAGGGCAAAAGGAACGTAATAGAAAGCCAATCCCTTTCCCCTTTCTCCATTGAAAGCTTTCTTCCGGAAGGCTAAACCGAAAGCGCTACAAAAAGATCTATTATGAACAGGAGCAGGACTAGTCATACCGAAAAATATCAATCAAAAACGGGGAAAGCCAACGATCGCCATCATATCTTCATATTAGATTAGGTCTTACAGTGGAAACCCTCACAAATCATAGGTTGTATCGAGATCCTTCCTTTTTAGCAAACACCCATTTGCAACCAATTTCTCTCTTTCCATGTGGTAACTGAACCAACTCCCAAGTCTTGTTCTTGTGAAGTGACAGAGTCCCCCTGACCCATAGCTTTTTCCCACTCTACACTATCTGCATGTATGACAGCTTCTTCATAGGTAGTAGGAATTTCTTCTTCAGTAACTGGAAGTGCATAAGTCACCATATCATTTAGCCAAGCTGGCTTTCGAGCGTTTCTTTTGTCTTTGTAGTTGCAATAGGTCCACCTTGCCGTGTAGGCTCTTGGGTTGGAGCATCCGCTTCAATACTCATGTCCTCATTAATTGAATCATCTGAATCAACTGTAGGACTCACTGGATCAACTAGAGCTTCATCACCATTTTCCTTGAACTCTACCCGCTTAAAACTCTCTATGGTCATTCTCTGCTCTTGATAATCTTTCTGCTTATTCTGATTAACCATAACAGCCTCATCAAATGTCACATCTCTGCTTACAACAACCTTCTTCACATCAGGACACCATAGCCTGAACCCCTTCACACCATCATTAAATCCCAAGAAAACGGCTTTCTTGGCTCTTGTATCAAGCTTGCTTTCCCTGACATGAAAATAAGCAGGACAACCAAATATATGTAAGTAGTGATAATCAGTAGCAGGTTTTCCAGACCATACCTCCATGGGCGTTTTGCCCTCATTTGCAGCAGCAGGCAACCTGTTGATGAGATGGCCTGCATATGAAACTGCCTCAGCCCAAAACTCTTTGTCTAATCCAGCATATGACAACATACACCGAACTTTCTCCAGTCAAGTTCGATTCATGCGTTCTGCCACCCGCGGTGTCCCTTTAACTGTGAAGTCTCTCACAATGCCCTCATCTTGACATAACTTCAAGAATGGATCAGACTTGTATTCACAACCATTGTCTGACCTGAGCCTCTTTATTTTTCGACCGGTCTGAGTCTCAATCATCTTCTTCCACTTCACAAATACATCTAAGACTTCATCTTTATGCTTCATGGTGTACACCCCGTCATCAACAAAAGAGACAAAGTCGCGCTTACCTCCCAAAGATGTAGTTTTGGTAGGTCCCGGTGTGAACATAATCTAGAGTACCTTTAGTCTGATGAACTGCAGTACCAAACTTCACTCTAGTCTGCTTTCCCAAAACACAATGTTCACAAAATTCCAATTTTCAAGTCTTTGCACCTTTCAACAAACCTTGCTTCACCAATCCCTGCATTGCTTTCTCACCAGCATGTCCAAGACGCATATGCCATAATCTGGTAGTGTCTGCATCATCACCATCTCTGACAACATTCACTTCTGAACCCTTCTTGTCTCTAGTCTTCAGCTTGGGGCAATCTTTCTTTCCAATGCGCGACAAAAGGCACACTCATCTTTTGCAGGAAATTTACCTCTTGACTTGGAACGAGATTAACCTCTTTTCCCACTAGGCTTCCTCTCATCAGTTCTACCCCTTACTACAAGTGCTTCACCTGACACATTCGCATTTGTAATTGCTTCTCTTTCTTTCGACACTCAGTATTCACCAATGCATTACACACATCATTAAATTCCACATCATTCTTTCCATGCAACAAAGTTGTAATCAAATGTTCATACTCGTCTTAGAAGTCGAAATCGGCTTTGAATAAGAGGATAAACCCCATAAGCAATAGCTGCACTCGTCACTAGCTGCTTCTCTGTCTTTGACTGGAGTGGAGTCCTTGAACTGGAGTTCCTTCAAAAGCACATAAGATGAGTTGAATCGCCGGAAATCTAAATTGGTTACGCAAGCGTCCCACCGCAAGAAAGAAGTGGCTCTTACCGCTGGAAACTTTCTCCGGTCCAATCAAGTCTGTTTCTCAGTCAGCAGCTAGTCACAAAGCCAACGCAAAGTTATTATCGCCTTATCCATTTGAGACAGTTGAAGCGGATTCTAACCAGATTCACCGCCCGCAGGAACCATTCGGACAACTACCACATGACAATCTCGGAATTCTCCTTTGTAGCTCCAGATCCGGTCTACGGCACCTAATCAACTACACAAGTTCGCCATTGACAAAGTTGTTCGCAATTGGAGTCACCATTCGTTTGCCCCCTTCTTGAACTGCATGGCAGATAAGAGACGGGGCTCACTGGGTTGTTTGATCTTTGTCGGGACGTTTCTCCCCCATGATGAGTAAGTTGTGGGCATTAGGATCGCTTTCTTCTCTAACATGAATTCCATCCGACATCGAAGTCGTCCATTGGGACAACCACAAGATCTGTTTTCCCATCCCAGTCTGATGGGTACTCCCTTGGCCAAAGCCAGAGTAGGTAAGGCCGGCCGACATCTTTCTCAATCTTCAGCCCCAACCGTTGTGCTTCAGTCTCTGAGACAAAGTTGTGGGTAGCACCTGTGTCAATCATCACGCTCTTGGCGCTCCTCCCGCATCTACGAACATTAGACCTTTCTCTTATGGTTCTTTGGGCGCCTTGACTTGCTTCTCAACAGCTCCCAAGAATCTCAAAGCTCCCATGTGGCTAGGCTCTTCATCTTGTTCTAGACCTTCACTTGCTTCCTTCTCCGTATAGCAGCTTGTAGAGCAGATAGAGAGCTGGCAGTCATTTACCCTATGAGGTCCATTACATAGGAAGCAGGTTAAAGGTTTAGGTCAGTAGCCTGTGGGATAAAACGGCCTTGGCATGAATGCACCGGTTGAAGGGGCAGGCTTGGAGGATGCAACGTGTCTCTTACGTTGGTAGTTCTCTTCTCCACGCC